TTTTCTTCACCCACTCAAGATATTATGTGAATGAACCTATTACCGAATCTAATGAGTTCAAATTCAAGTCAAAATGTGATTTTGATAGGGTTACTATTTGTTCTAAAATAAAAACGGATGCCATACAATTTAAAAATCAAAGAAATGATCAAAATAGAAATGATTTTCTAATTTTATTCCATAATGATTTAAAAAGTGTTTCAGTTTTGAATGAAGTTACACAACCCGGCTCTTTTTATTAGTTTATAAGTTTATCCAAAAGTGACTCAATGAATTCGTTGATTGGAATCGCGGGAGGGGTAGATGTCACAGATGATGAATCAATTTCTTTTTATACACCTGCCACTTTATCTTTATTAGTGCTGTCTATAATGATAGAGGAATCAAAAACTTTCAATTGAACTTATTCTTTGTATTGGTATTTTTGCTTATCTCTTATTTTGCAAAAATGGAAACTTAGGTAAGTGCCTTTTGATAAACATATGTATCAAAAGAATATATTTCATTTAGCTTCTTCATGCCTACTATAACTAGTTATTTCGGTTTTCTACTAGCGGCTTTAACTATAGCCTCAGTTCTATTTATTGGTCTGAGCAAGATACGACTTATTTAAAATTCATATTTGAAATGCACAATTGATAAAATCAAAATCAATCTTTCTGTGAGATTCCCTGTATTCTATAATTATGGACTATGTCAATTGACAATTCTTGGTCATTGAGATTCAATGGTAATTCGGATTAATATTTAGGTATAGATATTACCTCTTTTTTTCCCTTTCAAACAAATTGAAATGATTGAAGTTTTTCTATTTGGAATCGTGTTAGGTCTAATTCCTATTACTTTAGCTGGATTATTCGTAACTGCATATTTACAATACAGGCGTGGCGATCAGTTGGACCTTTGATTAATTAACATCTCTTTTTTTGATTGACCTCCTCCTTTCTTTAATACACAGGAGGTCAAATTCAGATTGCCGCTCAAGTTAGTGAAGCTGTTTCAGTCTAATTTGATCTAAGAAGAACGGAATCACGCTCTGTAGGATTTGAACCTACGACATCGGGTTTTGGAGACCCGCGTTCTACCGAACTGAACTAAGAGCGCTTTCTTATCAGAAAAGATAAGACTGTAACGAAAGGATTCTTTTTGTAACCCCAATACATCTTGTATGACTATACAGTCGGATAAAAATAGTATGATAAAAATGAAAGAAAAGATTATAGATGCCCAATTTGAATCGATCTCAATTAATCCCTCCTTACTGCTCAAAGGAGAAGTAATAGGTAGGGATGACAGGATTTGAACCTGTGACATTTTGTACCCAAAACAAACGCGCTACCAAGCTGCGCCACATCCCTTCAATTGGTCTATAATGCCATTGTAGAGAATTCCTGTCTTGTTTTCCACATCGCCCCCCCATTGCTATATACAATTTCTCTGGCCATTTCGTCTTTTTGGTCTCATTTAATTTCAAATTGAATATATAAATAATATTGAAAATATATAATATTTACTATATAGTAAAAGACTTATATACATATAGACATATGAAATACGGAATGGAATCCATCGTAAAAATAAACGAGTCTTTTTCGGGAATGCTTGGGGACGCATTTTTTTTTGGTTTTAAGAAAAAGAAAATCTTATTTACCGGATCATTGTACCCTTCAATTTGAATTAGGAATTCAGTGGACAACTATAACCATAAGCGGTCCTTAACTTCATATGCATCTGATCATATATGTATTACTATTATCTATTCCAATAAAATATGTATTCCAATAAATAAAAGAAGGAGGTTTTTCAATGCGAGATCTAAAAACATATCTCTCCGTGGCACCGGTACTAAGTACTTTATGGTTCGGGTCTTTAGCAGGTCTATTGATAGAGATTAATCGTTTTTTCCCGGATGCGCTGACATTCCCCTTTTTTTCATTCTAGTTATTGACATGGGAAGGAATAACGAAGATTAGAGCTATAATTAAATCTCTGTGATTTTCTCTCCCTCTTTTCTCTTTTTTCCCTTTTTTGTTTGTTTAGAATAAGGGAGGAAAGAGAAAGAATAAAAGTGGATTCGCCAACTGCGAGACTCGAATTCAAGTTCGAATTCAATTAATGAATAATATTCGAATTCAATTAATGAATAATAGAGGAATGGCGGTAGAATGAATAATATTCGAATTCAATTAATGAATAATAGAGGAATGGCGGTAGAATAAAAAATAAAGTGGGTCTAGGTCAAGAGTATTATATAAGATACTTAAATGAAATATTGTACTCTGATTTGAAATATAGTTTTTCAGTAGTTGTATATTATTTACTATAATTGATTATTGATATTGATTGCAGCGAAATCTTTCATAATTGAATTTCAAGTGAGTCACTTCTATTTTTCCTTCCTTTCTTCTTCTTCGTTTCGGATCGAAAATAGAAGCGTTGAGTCAATCAAAAATCCAAGGGAGGTTCATGGCCAAGAGTAAAGATGTCCGAATAACGGTTATTTTGGAATGTACCAGTTGTGTCCGAAACGTTGGTAATAAGGTATCAACGGGCATTTCCAGATATATGACTCAAAAGAACCAGCACAACACGCCCAATCCATTGGAATTGAGAAAATTCTGTCCCTATTGTTACAAACATACGATTCATGGGGAGATAAAGAAATAGATCGAACCGTGCGTGTGACCCTTTCAAGGAAGGGGAAAAAATGACATTATATATAACATATATAAATATAAACAAACCAAATCCTATTTATTTCTTCTTTTCTAAAATTAAAATTCATTTTAGATTCGACCGAAATAGGATTTTTGGGATAAGGAATAAACTAAACAAACCGTGGCTAAATCCAAGCAACCCTTTCTGAAATCCAAGCAACCCTTTCTGAAATCCAAGCAACCCTTTCTGAAATCCAAGCAACCCTTTCTGAAATCCAAGCGATCTTTTCGTAGGCGTTTGTCCCCAATCCGACCGGGGGATCAAATTGAGTATAGAAACATGAGTTTAATTAGTCGATTTATTAGTGAACAAGGAAAAATATTATCTCGACGAGTGAATAGATTGACCTTGAAACAACAACGATTAATTACTATTGCTATAAAACAAGCTCGTATTTTATCTTCGTTACCGTTTCTTAATAATGAGAAACGAGTTAAAAATAAGGAGAAACGATTTCAAAAAAATAAGAAACGATTTCAAAATAATAAGAAACGATTTCAAAAAAATCCGAAACAATTTCAAAATAATGAGAAACGGTTTAAAAGAACCGAGTCAATGTCTCGTATTTTATCTTCGTTACCGTTTCTTAATAATGAGAAACGAGTTAAAAATAAGGAGAAACGATTTCAAAAAAATAAGAAACGATTTCAAAATAATAAGAAACGATTTCAAAATAATAAGAAACGATTTCAAAAAAATCCGAAACAATTTCAAAATAATGAGAAACGGTTTAAAAGAACCGAGTCGACCGCTAGACCTACGGGTCTTAGAGCCAGAAAGAAATAGGCTTACTCTTTCTTTACTTGAATCAAAATTCCAATCCGAACTCAAACGCAGATTGAGGTTTTGCTCGAAAAATCCGAGAATCTAGATTTGATTATCTTGTCGTAAGAAAAAAAAGAATCGGGGAATAAGAAATCTTTTTTTTTTATTGAGCGTGTTCATTCATTTTGACTACTTTCTCATATTTTATCATATTCTATCAATTATCCATTTTTACTCTATCCTCCCGGAGTTCATTCTCCGGGGAACTCTGTTTAAATTATTCCTGCGGATTCTTTCCAATCGACTTTTTTTACGATATCGTTATAAAGAATATAAATGGAATTCTTATTTGATATAGCTATTTGTGCAAGTATTTTACGATTAAGAAACAACTGTCTCTTGTACAGATCATGTATTAATCTACTATAGGATACCCCCCTTTCACGAATTACTGCGTTTATTCGAGTGATCCACAAACGACGAAAATTTCTCTTTTGCCTATCCCTATCCCGATGTGCCGAATCCAAAGCTCTTATTTCCTGTTGGCTAATTGTTCGAGTAAGTCTTGAATGAGCCCCTCGAAAGCTTGATACAAAGGAACGCACTTTTGTTCTACGTCTCCGAGCTGTATATCCCCGTTTAGTTCTGGTCATTGAATAAATGAAACTTTGACGAATACCGAATTGATTTCCCTTCTTTCAGTTATTCTTTGTCCCTTTTCTAGTCTATTAATAACAAAACATATTTTCCAATGTATAAACTCAAAATTCCAATGGCTTTGGCTGCTATAACCTTCCCAACCACAATTTTTTCTTTTTTCTAGGCATTTCACTTCGAAATAAGAAGTTGTATTCTATTAGGTATCAAAAATAAGAAGTTGTATTCTATTAGGTATCAAAAATAGAGTCAATAAAAAAGAAATAGTGGATTCCATCGTTTCTATGGTTACTTCTTAAACGGTGAGGTCTTCTCTATACACCGGAGCCTTTACTTAATACTTAAATTAATCAATTTTATTGGTAACTTGTATAGTTCACATTCTTTGGCTCTACCCATGAATTATCCAGTAATAGGTCTTTCACAACGAGATCTACCTATACAGTAACGGTATTTTATTATGAAGGTTGGCTGGGTAGCTGACCATGTTAGTCCGTTCTTGCAAGGGGCATAATCTTTCTGTTTTTTAACTAAGATTTCCTCCGCTTAATGGATAATCATTTGCTACCAATGGAGAATTGCTTCTCATCTTAATCTTAAATTGAGCTGATTGGGTTTGCACCAATGGAAACCATAAATTTCATACACAATAGGGGGATATGATAGATTTTCTTATTTTGAGTTTTTAGATAGTGAATGGAGTTCGTTTTTACACTCTATCCTATTCAGCGGGGTGGATCATTGATACTGGAAAAATGGGTTTCTTTCTTTTGTCCTAGCTCATGATCTGAACGAGTCGCACATACACCCTAGTACATGTTCCTCGACGCTGAGGGCATCCCCGAAGGGCGGGGGATTTT